TCAGAATACCCGTTTACTCGAAACTCATCTGCTTCCATTTCTACTTTACGTAAGCGAGCCCGTGCTTTTTCTAGCTGTTCGATGGCTCCTCCACATAGTTCTTCTGAATTTCGAATAGTATTCAAAATCCTCTGTTTTCGATTATCTAATAAATCGCTTAATGAAAGTAGATTATCTTCCCATTCATTTCAAAACTTCCATGATCCCTTCCCAAACCAAACATGAATCTTTCGATTCATTTGGCTCTCACGCTCAATTACTTTGGAATTAGGAAATTCCACTGTCTTTTTAATGTAATGAGCCTATCCTCTACTCTCTGGTCATATTCCAAAAGAAAATCAAAATATCGAAACGGATTACTAATCCAAGACTAAAATATTAGGAGGACTCTTCTGACCAAACAAAAAATATGTAATTGTCAGTAAAGTTGTTTCTTTTTTATTTAAATCCAAAAATGGTTCTTACTTTATATATAACATAATACCTTTATATATAACATAATACATAGGTTGTCGATTCAGCGTTGGACGAAAAAAAGGACTAAATACCACCCTGTTTTCCAATAACAATAAATGGTTCAAATTAGTTTATCAATATGGGTGTTCTATATCGAAAAAAAAAATGTAGTTTGAAACCATCTCTATATTAACATAGTGGTAGAAAGAGTACCATGCTGCGTTTGGACTTCAAACAATTTAGCTTTAACCGTGTTAACAGTCCTACATTCCTGGTTCATAGAGAATCAAAGCAGATTTACCAATGAATTACGAAATGCTCCGGTTCTTGTATATAATTTATTAATTTATTCCCAAGTTATTCGCGAGATTATGCACCCTTTCAGTTATAAGAACAAAAAGTGCAGCTGGTTAGATCCAGCCTATTCTTGAAATAAACAACTCGCACACACCCCCTTTCCAAAAAAGATCAATACACCAAGGACTACAGTTAGATTTATTGGATTTGTTGCTAAAATATCGGTATTAAACCCGAAACTCCCGGCGAATGGCCAGTAGTCCAAAGAAACGAAAGAATCGGTTACATTTTTCATATGCTCTCCTCTTATAGATAGACTAACAAATCAAACAGAGTTCTTTTTTCCTCACTTCACCCATTTTTCTTTTATATATATTCCTATTTTGAATTTTGAAATTCCCAATTAATTATTATTAATTTAAAATTTTAAATAGAATAAAAAATCTATTTGATTTCAAAAATTTTGAACTACTTGGTTTGTTGCAACACTTCCTCTTGAACTACGAATGGGAAGGACAAAAGAGAATCGGTATGCTAATTCCTCATCCTCAAATCAGTCCTTCCCATCCCACGGGTTATTTTCTCAACGAAAACAAATAAATAAAATAAATAAAATAATTAATAATTATAAGAGCGAAATCTTGATATAATTAAAAAAAACAAAGGACAAGTCCAAAACAATAAAATATGAAAAATAGGTATTTCATATTTCTAGGATTAAACAAAAGGATTCGCAAATAAAAGTGCTAATGCTACAACTAGCCCATAAATTGTTAAAGCTTCCATGAAAGCTAAACTAAGCAATAAAGTACCTCGTATTTTTCCCTCTGCCTCGGGCTGTCTCGCGATACCTTCGACAGCTTGGCCTGCAGCAGTACCTTGACCAACTCCAGGTCCAATAGAAGCAAGCCCTACGGCCAATCCAGCAGCAATAACGGAAGCAGCAGAAACCAATGGATTCATGATAAGTTCCTCGGCACCAAAAAAAAGAAATGGTTAATGATACAATCAACTAACGAATTATGACGTAATTATTCCGGCACTCAATGCATCCAGTCGAAGTAACTAAGAATTGCGAATTGGAGTCAAAAAATATTATTGAAGCATCGGAACTACTTCGATATCGTTTATCCACGGAGTATTTGTGAATTCATATGACTTTTTTGTGTTCTTCCATTTCTTGGTTCCGAGGGGCCTGTTCGGCCTTTTTCTTGATTTCATCTTTTTCTTTTTATTAATTCAACGTCCCGAATGAAACGAAGGAGCGTCTATTAAAATTCCCATCTCAATTTTCTTCTAAATTTACTTGTAGTAGGGCAAATCTTAAGTCTTAAGTTCATATAATTAGTCAATATCTACTATCACATATACAGGTCTTTTTTACATAACGTAAACCAACTATTCCTCTCTTAGATTCAATCGGATTCTAGATTCTAGAATTGTTCATCAAAATATCCAAAAGAGTTGGCTTATAGCCATTAATAAATTATATAGACTTACTGAAACTCTTTCTCTACTAACCAAAGCTTCCTTTTCCTTCTTATTATTCCACATAACATAAATGGAGATTAGGCCGAATCATTGCCTAGAAATATCATTAGTTAATTGATCTAAGTTTAGGCAATTTATTATTTCTTACATTTTTCTTTTGGTCAATCATTGGTTTTATTAAATTGAAGGGGGGGTCGTTCTATAAAGAACATACTTTTTTTTTTTCGAAAACGAGTCAATGATGGCCCTCCATGGA